GATCCAAGTAATAAAGGCCCAAGTTTCCTTTGGATCCCAACTCCAATATGATCCCCATGCTTCATTAGCCCATACTGCTCCTGAAAGAATACCTATGGTTAAAAAGATAAATCCTAGGCTAATCACACGATAACTCCAAAAATCTAATTGTTGAATCAATTGAGCCTTGTAATAATTCTTAGCATAAAAAATATTGTTTCTTTCATTCTTGTATTGGATTTCACCAAACGAAAATGACTCATTTAATTTTAATAAATTATTACTTTTAGAACTATAAAAAATCTTTCTAAATGTAATGACTAGAAGTGCTACTGATAATAATGATCCACAAAGAAGAGCCGCATAGCTTAATATCATCATACTTACGTGCATTATTAACCATTCCGATTGTAGAGCGGGTACTAATATTGTGGGTTTCCGTATTTCATTTAAAAGACCCGATGTAGCAAAACCTTGGGTAAAAATAGTGCTTGAAGCAGTTATTGTGGTTAAATAATTTTTTCTTATTTTGAAATAAGGCACTATATGAATAAGGGAGAAACTCCATGAAAGAAAAATTAATGATTCATATAAATCACTTAGCGGGAAATGTCCCGAATAAATCCAACGGGTGAGCAATAATCCTGTTAGACATAAAAAAGTAGCTATCATTCCCTTTTCTGACGAATCATATGTTATGATTTCATTGCCAAATAAGGTTATCAAATGAATTGTAATTACAATTGAAACAATAGAAAAGGAAATATGAGTTAATATATGCTCTAAAGTTGAAAATATCATAAAAATGAAAAAAAAAAAAAGGGGGGAATCCCCATATAAATTTAATTAATAAATATAAATAGGGAATTTGATTTCTTTTTATTATAGGATGTATTGGATCTCTTTTAGAAGATGGCATGCCGCCACTCGGACTCGAACCGAGATGCCCTAGCACTGCTTCCTAAGAGCAGCGTGTCTACCGATTTCACCATAGCGGCTTGCTCGAACTCATAATAGCCTATTTATATTCAATCGTCGAGATTGAATAAGTCAATTCACTCAAATAAGTTTTTTTAGTAAAGATTCAAGTAGTTTATATATTAGCCAATATATTAGTATTAGCCAAAAATAGAATTCTTGCAACTAGAGAATTCTCGCGAAAAAAACTTTTTTTTTTTCATTTTTTACTTTTATTATTATTGTCATTATTAATTATTATTATTTCTGCTTTATCTGATGATTTCAGAAAAAAAAAAAGAAATTTTATCAATGAATCTAAAATATGTCTATTTTTGACTACTCCAAATTGACACTTGTACATAATATCTCAACAATGAGGTTTTTTTATTGATTGGACTAAAAGTTGTAGATATATGATAAATATATTCCATATAGTAAATAAATGAAGAAGTAAGAAAGTTATCCAAAAATTTTTAACATGAAATCAATTAGTTTCAACAATTCATTAATTTTAACTAAAAATCTTATATCTGCCCTTCCCGAGAAAGATAAAAATTTTTCATTATCATTATTGTAAAGGTCGATGGGGAAAATAAGACTCCCCACCACCAAAATCTGATTGAAAATATACTAAATACTAAAAAAAAGAAAAATACAATATTTTTGATTTCTTTAGATTTCAGAAAATACAAGAATTTTTCTTTTTATCTTATAAGAAAAGAATAAGATAAGATTAAAAGTCTAGGACTGCCAATTGTTTTATTATTTAATATAGAAATATAGATATAGATATTAACAAATATAGATATAGATAATTACTGATCCAATTTTTTGAGTCAAATCCATTCTGATTATTCCAATCTTTTAGGACTTAGTTGTTTGTCGTACAAAAAAACTTTTTGAATTCCCGGTAGAAAGAGATTTCCCTAATGACAAAGCTTTTAACGCTGCCCAATATCCTTTCCTTTTCCAAATATTTTTACGAATACGCTTTTTTGATATCGAAGTACGTTTTTTTGGAACTGCCATTTAAAAATGAAGAAGTTACTCATTGTTATAGTTGGATGTGAAAGACATCTATTGTTCAAAACCAATTATTTTTTCTTATTCATGATCTATTTTTCTCTAAAAAAGGATTCTCTTCATAAAAAAGAAATATAGATATATCTGTAAAAATTTGATCAAAAATGACTCGAAATAACATAAAAAATTTTTGATTCCATACACTATTCGTAAAACCAAAAATTTTTGGTTTGGAACTCTTAATTCTCGTTGTTTATATCTCAAAGTTATATCTTTAGAATCTGCTATGTGATAGAAATCAAACTTAATAAAATAAATAAAGAGCCTAAAAGACCTTTATTTTCGTCATTCTATTCTATACTTTATTTACATGTAATAAAATACCTCAAAGGATTGTAAACTTTTGCCTAAAAACGTGAGTCTTTTTTTAGTAATCTTTTTTTAGTAAAACTTGAGAAAAAATACACCTAAATTCCATTTTCAAATTCGAATGAGACTAGTAAGAAAGATCCGTTTTTTTGATAAAAAAAGTTCATTTTAGATCTATAATCTTCTAAACTTTACTAATAATTTGTTTTGATTGAAATGGAAAACAATCAATCCCATAATGAATTAGTTAATGAGTTGAAATAAAGTAACTAAAATAAAGAGTTTTTTCATTAGACCAATGACCTTAGTTAATCCTATAATTCATATAATTCATATCAACATCAGTACTCTTTTTAGCCTCAATTTTTAAGCTTTTTTTATTATTTTTATTAATTAATATTACGATTATTAATTATTACGAGAATTTCTCGTAATAATATAAATTTTCCTATTTATATTTATATTCTTTTTATTTATATTTTATATATGGCACTTGGTCATATCATTTCTCCAATTGTAACTTCTTGTTTTGAATATTTAAACGATTTTGAAAAGACTCAAAATAAATACTAATATAAAAATAAATACTAATATAAAATTATTAAATAAATTTAATAAATTAGTGCATATCCTTATTTTTTAGTGACTTTTTCGAAAGAGGTAAGATCCGGTGAATCGGAAACAATTAATTAAGAATAAAAAACTTTTTTTATGGAACAGACATATCAATATGCGTGGATAATACCTTTTCTTCCACTTCCAGTTCCTATGTTAATAGGGGTGGGACTTCTTCTTTTTCCGACGGCAACAAAAAGTCTTCGCCGTATGTGGGCTTTTCAGAGCGTTTTATTGTTAAGTATAGTCATGATTTTTTCCATGAATCTGTCTATTCAGCAAATAAATAGCAGTTCTGTCTATCAATATGTATGGTCTTGGATTATCAATAATGATTTTTCTTTAGAATTCGGATACTTAATCGATCCACTTACTTCTATTATGTCAATATTAATCACTACTGTTGGAATTTTAGTTCTTATTTATAGTGATAATTATATGTCTCATGATCATGGATATCTGAGATTTTTTGCTTATATGAGTTTTTTCAGTACTTCCATGTTGGGATTAGTTACTAGTTCAAATTTGATACAAATTTATATTTTTTGGGAATTGGTTGGAATGTGTTCGTATCTATTAATAGGATTTTGGTTCACACGACCTGTTGCAGCAAAGGCTTGTCAAAAAGCGTTTGTAACTAATCGTGTTGGTGATTTTGGTTTATTATTAGGCATTTTGGGGTTTTATTGGGTAACAGGAAGTTTCGAATTTCGCGATTTATTCCAAATATTAAATAACTTGATTTCTACTAATGAGGTCAATTTTTTATTTGTTACTTTGTGCGCTGTTCTATTATTTGGCGGTGCTATTGCTAAATCTGCACAATTTCCCCTTCATGTATGGTTACCTGATGCAATGGAAGGGCCGACTCCTATTTCAGCTCTTATACATGCTGCTACGATGGTAGCAGCAGGAATTTTTCTTGTAGCTCGACTTATGCCTCTTTTCATAGTCATACCCCACATCATGAATTTTATCTCTTTTATAGGGATAATAACAGTTTTTTTAGGAGCTACTTTAGCTCTTGCTCAAAAAGACATTAAGAGGGGTTTAGCCTATTCTACAATGTCTCAATTGGGTTATATGATGTTAGCTCTAGGTATGGGGTCTTATCGCAGTGCTTTATTTCATTTGATTACTCATGCTTATTCCAAAGCATTATTGTTTTTAGGATCGGGATCTGTTATTCATTCGATGGAAACTCTTGTTGGATATTGTCCAGAAAAAAGCCAGAACATGGTACTTATGGGAGGTTTAACAAAACATGTACCAATTACTAAAAATTCTTTTTTATTAGGTACACTTTCTCTTTGCGGTATTCCACCCCTTGCTTGTTTTTGGTCCAAAGATGAAATCCTTAATGATAGTTGGTTGTATTCACCTATTTTTGCAATAATAGCTTGGTCTACGGCGGGATTAACCGCATTTTATATGTGTCGGATTTATTTACTTACTTTTGAAGGACATTTAAACGTTCATTTTCAAAATTACAGTGGAAAAAGGAATACCCCCTTGTATTCAATATCTCTATGGGGTAAAGAAGGTTCAAAAATAACTAAAAAAAACTTTCCTTTGCTAAATTTATTAAAAATGAACAAGAATGAACGTCTTTCTTTTTTTTCAAATTCAAATCAAGTATATAAATTTGAGAAATTTGATGAGAATGTAAGAAATCCAATCCAACCCTTTCTTTATATTCCGAATTTTGGCAATACCAAGAGTTCTTTGTATCCTTATGAATCGGATAATACTATGTTATTTCCAATAATTATATTAATTCTATTTACTTTGTTCGTTGGATTTTTAGGAATTCCTTTCAATCAAGACGTGGATATATTAACCAAATGGCTAACCCCGTCTATAAATCTTTTACATAAAAATTCAAACAATTTAATAGATTGGTATGAATTTTCTAAAGATGCAGTTTTTTCAGTCAGTATAGCCTCTTTCGGAATATTGATAGCATTTTTTTTATATAAACCTGTTTATTCATCTTTTCAAAATTTGAACTTAATTAATTCATTTGTTAAAATGGGTCCTAAGAGAATTTTTTA